ATGGATTTAAAATGGGTTCTTTGGTAAATCAATTGCGAAATGTTTTTCCATTTCTAGAATGCCCAATATATGTTTTACATCTTCTATGCGAAAATGTTCAATTTTCATAAGGTCCTCTTGACTCTTATTCAAAAGGTCCCATAAGGTGTGTATATTGGACTTTTTCAGGCAATTATAGATCTTAGGAGTGAATTCTGATTGGTCAATAAAAATATATTTCAATGCGATTTCCTTTTTATTTTTTCTTAGTCTCGTCAATCTATCATGAAAAGTAAAAAGGGGTAAAGCGGCCTTGTGTTGATTTTTTTCTAAATGGAAGTTTGCTTCTTCTGCATGTAAAAAAGGAATAAATAAATCAATCAAATTCCGGGAAGCTTCATGAAGTGCTTCTTTAGGAGTTAAACTTCCATTTGTCCATATTTCAAGAAAAAGTATCTCTTGCCTTTCATTCCCATTTCCATAAGAATGAACACTATGATTCGCGTTTCGAACAGGCATGAATACAGCGTCTATAGGATAACTTCCGTCTTGAAAGTTATTTGGCAATTTTAGACGATAGCCACGATTCCTCTCGATTTGTAATTCAATATAAAAATCAATTGGTTCCATTAGGCTAGCTATATGTTGCGTATTATCAACGATTTCTACAGAAGGCGGTAAGATGATGTCTTGAGCAGTTACATCCCCCGGACCTTTGACACAAATGGACGCGTCGTGAGTTCCATATAAATTGCTTCTTAATACAATTTCTTTCAAATTCATTAAAATTTCATGTACTGATTCTTGGATACCTCCGATAGTAGAAAATTCGTGTGCTATTTTCTCAGATTTTGCATCAGATTTTGCACGTGTGATACATGTTCCTTCTGTTTCTCCAAGCAAAGCTCTTCGCATTGCAATGCCTATTGTGTCGGCTTGACCTTTCATAAGCGGAGATAGAACAAAGCGCCCATAATAAAGACGCTTACTGTCCGTTCTTGATTCAACACACTTCCACTGTAGTGTCCGAGTAGATATTTTTACTTTCTCTCGAACCATAATAATATTCTTTTTTAATTATAAATCATTGAATTATTTATTTCTCTTGCTATTGAAATTTCTTCAATATTTTTTTTATACGCGTCTTTTTTTAGGGGGTCTGCAACCATTATGTGGCATAGGGGTTACGTCCCGGACGAAACTTAATAGTATACCACTTCTACGAATAGCTCTTAATGCCGCATCTCTTCCGAGACCAGGACCCTTTATCATGACTTCTGCTCGTTGCATACCTTGATCCACTACTGTACGAATAGCATTCCCTGCTGCGGTTTGAGCAGCAAAAGGTGTTCCTCTTCTTGTACCCCTGAATCCACAAGTGCCCGCGGAGGACCAAGAGATCACCCGACCCCGTATATCTGTAACGGTCACAATAGTATTGTTGAAACTTGCTTGAACATGAATAACTCCTTTTGGTATTTTACGTGCATTCTTACGTGAACCAATACGTCCATTCCTGCGTGAACCCATTTTTGGTAAAGATTTTGCCATATTTTATCATCTCATAAATCATAAATATAAGTCAGAGGTCTATGGATATATCCATTTTATGTCAAAAAAGATCTTTCTTTTTTTTTTTGTTTGTACGTCGGATTCTTTATAGAGCCCTTGTTTAGAAGTTTATAAAGATTATCCTTGTCTTTGTTTATGCCTTGGGTTGGAGCAAATTACTATAATTCGTCCCCGTCTACGTATCAGTCGACATTTTTCACAAATTTTACGAACTGAAGCCCTTATTTTCATATTTGTCATTCCTTTATTTTGAATATACATGTTTTTTGAAGAAAATCCGTTTTTTGTTGAAATCTTGAATTGTATTCCTATGAACGGAATGTTGAAGTTAAAGTTGAAAAAACTACATAATAAATAGTTCGAATCTTTGTTGAGGAATTTAAAAATTAGACGCCTTCGGCCCAATTAGAATAACTTACTTTTTTTTTTACTCTATCTCCTGGTACATGTACATATAAAACAAAATTACGGTCGATCGTTTTCGAAACATAACCTAAAATCATATCTTCATGATCACCATATCCTCATGATCTAAATGAACCTGGAATAGACAATTGGAAAGTTATTCGGTAATTCAATCTTTCTGACTCTATTTTTGTTTTTAATTCCACCTAAAACTTTCTTGAAGTATCAACTAATGTAGGAAGAATGGTATTAGAAACTCATTCTTTCTTTTTTTTTTCAAATCAAATAGCAAGTTGGATACAATTCAGATATCCGAACGATTACCAGATATAACACAAGATTTCTCCACCAATTTTTTCTAGTCGAGCCTCGCGGTCTGTCATTATACCCCGAGAAGTAGAAAGAATTACAATCCCCATCCCACCTAAAATTCTAGGAATTTGTTGATAGTTAGAATAGATTCGTAAACCCGGTCGACTGATCCGTTTTAAATTTAGACTAGTTCTATACGGTCCTTTCCTATTCCTTCTATGTCGTAGGGTTAAAACTACAAAATTTTTATTGTCTTCTCGGTGTTTCCTCACATTTTCAATAAAACCCTCTCGTAAAAGTATTTTAATAATATTTTCGGCGATGTTATTAGATGCTATTCGAACAGTTCCTTTTCTATCCATGTCAGCATTTCGTATAGAGGTTATTATGTCAGCGATAGTGTCCCTCCCCATGATAAACAAAAAATCTTCTTGCCCCTAATTTTGATATAATCAACATACTTTTTCCTTTTCCTTCTTATGAATTAATTATTAGAATTCTATTCTTTTTTTTTTTTATTTTTTTTATATTGTATTAATATTCCATTAATAAATATTAATTAAATATTCAATATTAAAGAAAGGTATATGATTAAAGAAAGGTATATGCGTGAAAAACAATCTACTAATTAAATAAATTTGCATTTTGAATTCAATTTATTTCATTTAAATACTCTAACTATATTATGATCTCATCTGTCATCTTAGCATCTTTGATCTTACAACACTTCGGGTGCTAATGAAACTATTTTAGTGAAATTTAACTGTCTCAATTCCCGAGCAATCGCACCAAAAATTCTAGTTCCTTTTGGATTTCCTTCTTGATCAATAATAACTGCAGCATTGTCATCATATCGTATTATCATACCGTTGTCTCGTTTGAGTTCTTTACAAGTACGTACAATTACAGCTCTGATCACTTCTGATCTTTCTAGAGGAGAATTTGGAACTGCTTCCTTGATCACAGCAACAATAACGTCACCGATATGAGCATATCGTCGATTACTAGTCCCTATGATTCGAATGCACATTAATTCTCGGGCTCCGCTGTTATCTGCTATATTCAAACGGGTCTGAGACTGGATCATATCATTTTTGAATCTCTTATTTCAATGCAAAGGGAAAAAAAAGAAATATTATTTGTCCAAAACAAAAAAAAAATAAACTTGCGATTCGTTTTTTTCATCTCAAAGGCTATTTTCCTTTGCTGCTATATTCCTAGCGTAAAATAATGAATTGGGTCCGTATAGGCATTTTTGACGCGGCTATTGAAATAGCTTTTCTGGCTATATTTTCTGTTACTCCGCCCATTTCATAAAGTATTCTACCTGGTTTAACAACAGCTACCCAATATTCGGGAGATCCTTTCCCAGAACCCATACGTGTTTCTGTCGGTCTTACGGTAACTGGTTTGTCGGGAAATATGCGTACCCATATTTTTCCCCCACGGCGCGCATTTCGTGTCATTGCCCGACGCCCCGCTTCTATTTGTCTAGATGTAATCCAAGCGGGTTCAAGTGTCTGAAGAGCATATCTACCGAAACAAATACGATTCCCTCGATAAGATATTCCTTTCATTCTTCCTCTATGTTGTTTACGGAATCTGGTTCTTTTGGGGTTATAATTGATGGTTCTTTCTGACTTCCATCTTTACTACAGAACTGGACATGAGAGTTTCTTCTCGTCCAGCTCCTCGCGAATGAAATGATTAAAAAACTAGACATGTAGTTGATAAATAAATATACCGAATCGTGGGAAATTTCAAAAAATCCCCTAACAATCCTAATAAAATAGAATATGGATTTTTAGATAATTATTTCTATTTTTAGATAGTGTCGTCTTTGTTATAACGTTATAAGGAATCTTTATTGATTTTTTTTTATTGTTTTTATGATTATTAGTTATTAGAATAATATTCTAATTATGTTATCCGAGCTATCCGATGTCTGCTTAAAATTTAGAATAGAAAGCCAATAACATAAAAACCTTCGCGGGCGAATATTTACTCTTTCAATATTTTCTTCATTTCTAAGATATGTAGGGTGGTTAAACCATGACCTTTCAGAATAAAGAAATTGTCTCCTGGTTCCTTTCGCCATCCTGCCCACTAAATCATTAAGATTCATTTTCAATAGAACCTTATGTATTCACAGGTTCCGTCGTTCCCATCGCTTTTTGATTAATGCTTAGGTCTTAATTCTACAAAGGAGCTCCGAATGATATTTGTTCTTGAGTCAATTTTCTTAGTTTTTATTGGCTCGAGGCTCGTGATTTTTTTGTTCTAGGACCGGGTTCATTTAATTATAATCAATCGGTATTGATGCTTTATTACATTGGCTTTTATAAGATGATTCATAGACCTTACATACACATACATATTGGAATCATATATCATTGATATTCTTTTTCTCTCTTTCTTTCACCCTTCCATTTGTCCGTATAATTTTTGATTTTGCTTTACAGCTTATAATCATATTGATTTTTTTATGCAAAAAGATTTCAATTGCTACAATGATATAACCAATATATCATATCTTGACTCTTTCTTTGGATCCAGATAATAGGAAACGATGAGTTGGTTATTAATTCTGTACTTCTTAGTTTGGGTTAGTCAGTTTTTTTAATCTTTTAATCCTGGCCCTAAAAAACCAACGAGTCACACACTAAGCATAGCAAGTATATCAAATTATCAATCGAATTTTTTATTTTTATTTAACCCTATAGAATTACAAT